GTTTTAATCAGCTAATAAAGCTAATGAGTTCATACCTCATATATGAAAATATATTACCTCAAAGATTATTATTGTTTTAATTTTGTATATAATAAGAATTATTTTAACCATGAGGTGTTTAAATTGGATTATAATTTGAGTTGGATTAGAAATTAATATAATAAGGTTTATTGTATTAATGTATAATCGGACAATTATAGGGGTAGAAGTGTGTATAAAATATTTTTTTATTCAAAGCTTAGGGTCGGGAATTTTAATAGTAATATTTTATTCCGGATATTATTGATATGATTATATAATATTAGTAATTTTAAGATATAAGGTTGGGGGAGGTCCTTTTTTTTTTTGATTTCCTTCTGTATGTGAAGGGTTAAATTGAGTAATATGTTATTTTTTAATAACGATTCAAAAAATTTTACCATTATTATTAATTTCTTTTTGTGTAAGAAATATATTGTGAATAATTATTTTAAGGAGATTAATTATTGGTTGTTTTGGTTCAATGAATCAAAATAAAGTTAAGCGTTTAATAGCATATTCGTCGATTCATCATATTGGTTGAATTCTAATATGTATATTTTTAGGGGAAAATATATGGGTATTATATCTTTTGATATATTCATTTTTAATTATAGGGGTAATTCTTAGATTAAGAAAAGATCAAGTTTTGGATGTAGGAATTTTAGGAAATATATCTTCAAAGTGGGGTTTTATTTTAGGAATAATAAGAATAGGGGGTATACCCCCTTTTCTTGGATTTTTTATAAAATGATGAGTATTTTATCAAGCTTTATTTTTGGACATAAGATTATTAATAATTATAGTTTTAATATCTGTAATTATATTTTATGTTTATCTTCGAATAGTTTATATATTGATTTTTAGAAGAAATAATAAAATTAGATGAAAATTAGAAGAATATAGAGAAGAATATTTTAGGATAGATTTTTTGTATTTAATGGGTATTAATGTTGGAATTGTTTGAATTTTTTTAATATAATATATTAAGATATAAATTCTGTTAGTTTTCAAAACTAAAAGAGCTATATTCAAATGTGAGTTTACAGCTCACCATCTTATGATTTCTAAAGAAGATTTTTAAATTTGCAATTTAATGTTTTTTAAACTAATTTACTGCGATGATTATATTCAACTAATCATAAGGATATTGGGACTTTATATTTAATTTTTGGTGCTTGAGCGGCTATAGTCGGTACAGCTATAAGAGTTTTAATTCGAATTGAATTAGGACAGGGTGGAGGATTTTTGGGTGATGATCAACTTTATAATGTTATTGTTACGGCTCATGCATTTGTAATAATTTTTTTTATAGTAATACCTATTTTGATTGGGGGTTTTGGAAATTGATTGGTTCCTCTAATATTGGGAGCACCTGATATGGCGTTTCCTCGAATAAATAATTTGAGGTTTTGGTTATTACCCCCTTCCTTATTTCTTTTGGTAATTTCTTCAATAGTAGAAATAGGAGTAGGTGCGGGTTGAACAGTGTATCCTCCATTAGCAAGTTTAGAGGGTCATGCTGGAAGATCTGTAGATTTTGCAATTTTTTCTCTTCATTTAGCTGGGGCTTCTTCTATTATAGGGGCAATTAATTTTATTTCAACTATTATTAATATACGATTTTATGGAATAACTATAGAAAAAGTTCCATTATTTGTCTGATCTGTATTAATTACTGCTGTATTATTACTTCTTTCTTTACCAGTATTGGCTGGTGCTATTACTATATTGTTAACTGATCGAAATTTTAATACTTCATTTTTTGATCCATCTGGGGGTGGGGATCCAATTTTATTTCAACATTTATTTTGGTTTTTTGGGCATCCGGAAGTATATATTCTCATTTTACCGGGATTTGGGATTGTTTCTCATATTATTAGTTCATCAGTTGGAAAGCGTGAGCCTTTTGGAAATTTAGGAATAATTTATGCCATGGTAGGAATTGGGGGTATAGGTTTTGTTGTATGGGCTCATCATATATTTTCTGTGGGAATAGATGTAGATACACGAGCGTATTTTACGGCGGCAACAATGATTATTGCTGTTCCTACAGGAATTAAGGTTTTTAGATGAATGGCGACTCTTCATGGTTCTTATTTTAAATTTGAAACACCATTATTATGATGTATTGGATTTATTTTTTTATTTACTATAGGGGGAATTACAGGAGTAGTTTTATCAAATTCTTCATTAGATATTATTCTTCATGATACATATTATGTTGTTGCACATTTTCATTATGTATTAAGAATGGGGGCTGTGTTTGCAATTTTAGCTGGAATTACTTATTGATTTCCTTTATTTTTTGGTATTATTATAAATGGAAAAAAGACTAAATTACAATTTTATATTATGTTTGTGGGTGTAAATTTAACTTTTTTTCCTCAGCATTTTTTAGGTTTAAATGGAATACCTCGACGATATTCAGATTATCCAGATGCTTATATTTTTTGAAATATAATTTCTTCTTTTGGTTCGTTTTTGTCTCTTTTAGGGGTTTTATTTATATTAATAATAATTTGGGAAAGATTAGTAATTAAGATATCTAATTATAGAATTTATTATGTAAGTTCGTCTTTAGAGTGGATTAATAATGTTCCTCCATTAGATCATACTTTTTGTCAAATAAATTTATTAGTAAAGTAATTTTTGCCAACGTGAGGATCTCTATATTTTCAAAATAGTTCTTCTGCTGTAATAGAGCAGTTAATTTTTTTTCATGATCATACTATAATAATTATAATTATAATTATATTAATAGTAGGATATATTTTAATAAGATCATGTTTTAATATATCTTATAACTTAGGATTATTTGAGGGTCAGGAAATAGAAAGAATCTGAACTGTTTTACCCGCTGTATTTTTACTTTTAATTGCTTTTCCATCTATTCGTTTATTATATTTAATAGAGGAATATGAATATCCAGAGATAACTATTAAGGTTTTAGGACATCAGTGATATTGATCTTATGAATATAGAGATATTGGATTTTTAAGGTTTGATAGATATATATCTGTGGATAAAATAAGATTAATTCGTCTAATAAACGTTGATAATAGATTATTTATTCCTTTTAATTCTGATATTCGTATAATTGTTTCTAGAATAGATGTAATTCATTCTTGAACGGTTCCTTCCCTTGGTGTTAAGGTAGATGCTATTCCTGGTCGATTAAATCAATTATCTTTTGTTTTTAATCGGATTGGGGTATTTGTTGGTCAGTGTTCTGAAATTTGTGGTGCTAATCATAGATTTATACCTATTATAATTTCTGTAATTCCTCGACTTAAGTTTTTACAAGAATTATTATAATAATTATAGTGGCCGAATATTAGGTGTTAGTCTCTTAAATTAATCATGAATAAAATAGTTTATAAAAAATTTTAGTTTGTCAAACTAAAGATAGAAAAATACCTCAATTAATACCCCTTAACTGAATATTTTCTGTAATTATTATTGCTTTTATTTTTTTAAGAATAAATTTTATTTATGGAGAAAATTCTAAAAAAAAAACTTTTGTGCAAATTAATTTTATTAAAAAAGATAATTTAATATGATATTGATAAATTTATTTTCTGTTTTTGATCCTTCTTCTTATTATGGGTTTTCCTTAAATTGAATAATTGTTTTATTAATTTTTTTGTTTTATCCTATCAAATATTATTATATTAAAAGAGGGATATATGGAATTTTTATTAGATTTTCTTATTCTGTTGATAAGATGTTTTCTGAAATTGCTGGTTCAAGAAAATTAGCTATAGTTTTTGTATGTGTAGTAACTTTTATATATTTGATTATTAGAAATTTGTTAGGTTTATTTCCTTTTATTTTTACTAGAACAGCTCATCCTGTAATTACTTTAGGTTTAGGTTTAGTTATGTGAATATCTTTTTTTTTGATGGGGTGAATTAAAAATTTTAATAAAAGAGCGGCTCATTTGGTTCCTGAGGGAAGTCCCTTATATCTATCTCCTTTAATAGTATTAATTGAAAGAATTAGTCATTTAATGCGACCTTTTACCTTGTCTATTCGTTTAGCAGCTAATATAATAGCTGGACATTTAATTATTAGTTTATTAGCTAGTATTAGATTAATTAGATTTTTAGGTTTTTCTAGTTCAATTATTTTACAAAGAATTCTTTTAGTTCTTGAATTTGGTGTATCTATTATTCAAGGGTTTGTTTTTAGAATTTTAATTTTATTATATGCTTTAGATTATTATTAATATTTGGAAAAAGTTTTTCATCCTTTTCATATAGTTTCTGTATCACCTTGGCCTTTATTTATAGGATTAGGTGTAATATCTGGTGTAATTGGAATGGTAAAAATATTTATGTTTATAAAATTTGATTTATTATTTATTTCGTTTACTTTAACTTTAATAATTACTATAGGGTGGTGACGTGATGTGATTCGTGAAAGAACTTTTCAAGGTTATCATTCTAGAAATGTATTAAGAGGATTAATACTAGGAATAATTTTATTTATTGTAAGAGAAGTATTCTTTTTTTTATCATTTTTTTGGGCTTTTTTTCACTCTAGATTAAATCCTTCTCTGGACCTTGGGGTAATATGACCACCTGAAGGTATTAAAGCTTTTAGACCTTTTCAAGTTCCTTTATTAAATACTGTAATTTTATTAGCATCTGGGGTTTCTGTAACTTGAGCACACCAATCAATTTTAAATGAAAATTGAAAAATAGCAAATTATTCTTTAATAATTACGTGAATATTAGGAATATATTTTTTATTATTACAAGGATTTGAGTATTTTATAGCTGAATTTAGAATTTCAGATTCAGTATTTGGGTCTGTATTTTTTATAGCTACAGGATTTCATGGGTTTCATGTAATTATCGGAAGATTATTTTTGTTTATTATATGAACTCGTTTAATTAAAAGGCATTTTAGAAGGAGACATCATTTTGGGTTTGAATGTGCCGCATGATATTGACATTTTGTAGATGTAGTATGATTATTTCTTTTTTCTGTAGTTTATTGATGGGGAACCTAATTATATAGTATTAAGTACATTTGATTTCCAATCAAAAGGAGAGATTATTTTTTTTTTTCTTTTTTTTTTATCTTTGGTTTTAGTTATTTTAGTATCTTTTATTTTTTTAGTAATTTCCTATAAAAAGATATTAGATGTTGAAACATTTTCTTCTTATGAGTGTGGGTTTAATATAATGTCTTCAGTTCGAATTTTTTTTTCGTTTCGGTTTTTTCTAGTATCAATTTTGTTTTTAATTTTTGATGTTGAAATTGCTCTTATATTACCTATTCCATTTTTGGTATTTAAAAAAAATATAATGTATATAGTTTACTTGTTTTTTATGATTTTGGTAGTTGGTTTAATATATGAATATTATTATGGTTCATTAAATTGATTAACTTTTATTTCTAAGGCTTAAACTTAGTGCACTAATCTGCCAATAGATTATAAAGCATAGCAATTCATTGTTACTGAATAGAAGTTTTTAGTTTTAAGTTGATTTGCAATCAACTAATATGATGTTCATACTGAATAGTAAAATGAAGCTTCTAACTTCAAAGATAGCGATAGCTACTATTTATGGAGTGCTATTTAAGCAGCTTAATTTCGACTTAAGTTTTGGTTTATTTAGTGAAGTTCACATCATTATTTCATGATGAAAATATTTAGACTTCTTTATCTTCAGTAAAGTGCTCTTTGTAAGCTATATAAACAAGATAAAATAAATAAGATTGGATAAATTGTTATAATAATAATAATAAAGAGAAATTGAGATAAAATTTTATCTGGAATTGATGAAATTTTTGATGAATAATAATAACAGTAGTTTGGTCCGTATATTTCTTGTCAATTTTTATCATTAATAGAAAATATATTTATAATTTTAGATAATTTGATAAATGGGATTACTGTAATAAAATGATTAAATCATAATGAAATTGAGGTTTGTCCTATTATAATAAAATTTTTTGATGAAAAAGATAATATTTTTCCTAAAAATATTCCTGTTAGTAATGTTAGGATAATTGAAAGTTTAAATTTAGGGGGGATAATTAATAATTGTTCTGGAATAAAAGTTCATATTATGATGGATCCTCCAAAAATAGAAAATATTCTTATTGTAATAATTGGGAATTCTATAAAATTTGAGGGATAAATATTAATATCTGGTTTTGATTTTAGTAAAAATTTTAATGATATTATGATTATTCGAATTGAGTAAGTGGATGTTATGCCTACAGATAAAATTATTAAAAATGTAATTATAGAAAAAGTTTTTGAATGTAAAATTGTTTCTACGATTGGATCTTTTGAAAAAAATCCAGATATAAAAGGAATTCCTATTAAGGATATGGATGATAGGGCCAAAGATGAAAAAATAATTGGAGATTTATCAATAATAGTTCCTATATTTCGTATATCTTGATAAGATGAAGAATGAATAATATTCCCAGCACATAAAAATATTATTGATTTAAATATTGCATGAATAATTAAATGAAAAAAAGCTAGATTAATAGATCCAATTGAAATAGCAAATATTATTATGGCAATTTGTCTTAAGGTGGATAAGGCAATAATTTTCTTTAGATCCATTTCTCAGTTTGCTGATATTCTTGCATAAATGGCTGTTATTCTTGAAATAATAAGAATAATTAGTATAGATTGAGGGTGGGGATTATTTAAGATTCGAATTAATAAAAAAACTCCTGCTGTTACTAGAGTAGAAGAATGAACTAGAGCTGAAATTGGGGTAGGGGCGGCTATTGCAGCAGGTAATCATGCTGAAAATGGAAATTGAGCTCTTTTTGAACAAGCAGCTAATAATAAAAGTAATAAAACAATTTTATTATAGTTTTCATTTATTGAAAAATTTCAGTTGTTTAAAGATATTAATATTGCAATAGATAATAAAATTAGAATGTCTCCTATTCGATTAGAAAAAATTGTAATTTTTCCTGAAGCGGATGAAGAAGCATTTTGGTAATATACCACTAAAATAAATGATGTAATTCCTAAACCATCCCACCCTAATAAGATGAAAATGATATTATCAGATAAAATTAAAAATGATATAGATATAACGAATGATAAAAGTATGAAAGAAAATTTTTTGTGTTCTAAAGTGGGAATATATTCTATTCTAAATAATAAAATTATTCTTGAAATGAATATTACAGTAAATATAAATATTATTGATGTCCAATCAGTTAAAATTCTTAATGGGATGTTAATTGAATAAATAGAAATTAATGGAAGTTCAATTGAGATAAATGTAGAAAAAAGAATTATGTAAAAAGATATAAATAATGGAGCAAATGAAAACATAAGTATTAATATTCTTTGGAAAGCAATAATAAGTTTTATGGAACCACAATCCATTGTTTTAAATAAACTATATTTATTAAAATATAAATATAGTTAATTTTATAATTATTATAATTAGGGGAATAAAATGTATAAAAAGAGATAAAAATAATTTATTAGGAGATATAAATGAAAGATTAGAATTAGGGAAATTGTGAATAGTATTTAAAAATAATGAAATTGAAAATGCTGATGTTATTAATGAAATAAGAATAAATGTAATTGAGATTATTGTGTTTCAGTTAATAATTCTTATTAAAATAAAGATTTCTCCAGCTAAGTTAATAGAAGGTGGTGCTGATACATTAATTGCAATAAAGATAAATCATCAAAATGTAATATTGGGAAATGAATTTCATAATCCCTTAAATGAAATAATATTTCGGGTGTGATGTTTAGAATAAATTATATTAACTATTAGGAAAAGTGCTGATGATGATAAGCCGTGGGCGATTATTATTAAGATTGCCCCATAGAATCCTATATAAGATATTGTTATAATTCTTGCTAGTACAAGTCCTATATGAGCTACAGATGAATATGCAATTAAAGATTTTAAATCCTTTTGCCGAATACAGTTTATTCTAGTTATAATAGCTCCAATTAGTCTAATTCTTGAAATTCAAAAATTAAATGGAACTAATTTTGAATATATTAAAGGACTAAAGCGAATAATTCCATAACCTCCTAATTTTAAGAGAACAGCTGCTAAAATTATAGAGCCCTCTACAGGAGCTTCTACATGAGCTTTGGGTAATCATAAATGAAATATAAATATTGGTATTTTTACTAAAAATGCTAATATGAAAATAATTATAAATTTAATTTGTTTGCAGTTTAAGGAAAATATAATAAAGTTAGGTGAGTTTTTAAAATATAAAATTCCTAAAAGTAATGGAAGAGATGCGATAATAGTATAAATTATTAAATAGATACCTGCCTGAAGTCGTTCAGGTTGATAACCTACTTTAGTAATTAATAATAAGGTTGGGATTAATACGATCTCAAATAATATGTAAAAATAAAATATATTTATTGAAGAAAAAGTAATTACTAAAATTGATATAATAAGTGAAATTAAAAAATAAGATTTATTAATTGTATTAGATGATAAAATGATTATTATTGTTCTTATAATTGACAATAGAATTATTATTAATGAAATGTTATCTACAAATAAAATTTTATTAAAAATAATTATATTAGTAAAAATCTTTAGGAATAAAAATATTATAGAAAATGATATAACAAATATTAAATTTATATAATTTTTAATTATTCTTATAATGAAAAGAGGAAAAATAATTTTTATCAAAAATTAGAAATCAAATAGGGAGAGAATTAGGAGATTTAAAAAATCGACATATTGAAACCATTAAAACTAGACCTAATGATGATCCTGCAACTATAATAGTTAATAAAATTATTAAGGTGGTTGAAGATGAAAAATATATTTTTATAGAAATATAAATAAAAATTGATATTATTAATAATTCTAATCTAAGAAGTAAATTAATAATATTTTTTCGTCATCATCATATTCTTGTAATTCTAATAAAAATTATTGTTTTTATAGTATTAATTTGAGTTTCTTCTACATCCAAAGTAGATATTTTATAAACTAATAGAATTTTTGAAAATAATTATTATAATAGGAATGTTATTTATATTAAGTAATCAACCTATAATAATTATTGGGAGATTAATTTTTATTGTATTACTATATTCTCTTTTATTATATTGGATATTTAGAAGATTTTGGTTTAGGTATATGGTTATTTTAGTAATAATAAGGGGGGTGTTAGTAATTTTTTCTTATATAATAAGAATTCTTCCAAATGAAAGATTTGAAATTTCTGGTCTATTATTTTTGTTTTTAGAAATTTTTTTAATTTATAAAACTAATTATAGTAGTGAGTTTGTTCAAGATGTGAGATTAGAGGGAGTAAAAATTTGGTGAAATTGTTCTTTAATGTATAGATTATTTTTAGTAATATATTTATTATTAATAATAGTAATAGTTGTATGAATTAGATTAATAGAGCGTGGAGCTATTCGAATTTTATAAATAATGTGCCTGAATAAAAGGGTTAACTTGATAGGTTAAATAATGAAAATTTATATTTCTCTTCGAAAGCATGATAATATTATAAAAATTGTGAATGGTTCTCTCGTTGATTTACCTTCACCATCAAGATTAAGATATTTTTGAAATTTTGGTTCTCTATTAGGAATTTTTTTATTTTTTCAAATTATTACTGGGTTATTTTTATCTATACAGTTTTCTGGAAGAGTAATTTTATCTTTTGATAGGGTAATTCATATAATTCGAGATGTAAATTATGGGTGACTATTACGGGTAATACATGCTAATGGGGCAAGGTTCTTTTTTTTATTTATATACATTCATATAGGTCGTGGGTTGTATTATGGATCCTATCGATTTAAAAAGACTTGGTTAAGAGGAGTTACTATTTTATTATTATCTATAGCAACTGCTTTTTTAGGATATGTTTTACCATGAGGTCAAATGTCTTTTTGAGCGGCTACTGTTATTACTAATTTACTATCAGCAATTCTTTATATTGGGGTAATATTAGTAGAATGAGTATGAGGGGGGTTTTCTGTGGGAAATCCTACTTTGACTCGTTTTTTTGCATTTCATTTTATTCTTCCATTCGTTGTTTTATTTATAGTAGTTCTTCATTTACTATTTTTACATGAGACTGGTTCTGGTAACCCTATAGGGTTAAATAGAAGTTATGATAAAGTTGGGTTTCATCCTTATTTTAGAATCAAGGATATTTATGGAATGCTTGTAGTGTTAATTGTCTATTTACTTATTTGTATAGAATTTCCATATATTTTTATAGATGTAGAAAATTTTATTCCTTCAAATCCAATAGTCACTCCTGTTCATATTCAGCCGGAATGATATTTTTTATTTGCTTATACAATTTTACGATCTATTTCTAGAAAAATTGGTGGTGTCATTGCTTTAATAATGTCTGTATTAGTATTAGATTTTTTACCATTTTTTTTAAAGCATAATTTTCGAAGAAATGCTTTTTACCCTTTTATAAAGATTTTGTTTTGGTATTTTGTAATTAACTGAGTTCTTTTAACTTGGATTGGGGCATGTGAAGTAGATTATCCTTTTATACAAATGGGGATAATATTTAGAATTTTGTATTTTTTAATATATGTAATATTATGAATATTTGGGGAAGTTCAAGATATATTTAATTAGGCTTTATAATAAAGGTGTTTTGAAAACACCTTATAAGATATAATCTTTAAAGTCAGATTAATTAGTTTAAGTAAAATAAAAATTTTGTAAGTCTTAGAATCTAAAAACATCAGTAAGTTGAAATTAGTGAGAATGGAATAAAAAATAAAATTAAAGGTAAAAAGATTTTTCAGTTAAGTATTATTAATAAATCATAACGAAACCGTGGGTAAGAACCACGGATTCATAGTAGAAAAATAGTACATAATAGTATAATTATTAAGAATGTTTTAAATGATGAGAAGAATAGAAGTGTTGTAAGATAAGATAAAATTACTATATTTGCATATTCTGCTAAAAAAATTAAAGCAAATCATCCTCCTATGTATTCTACATTAAATCCTGATACTAATTCAGATTCTCCTTCTGCAAAGTCGAATGGTCTTCGGTTGACTTCTGCTAAACATCTTGTAAATCATATGTAAAATAAAAACAAATTTCCTAAAAAAAATCATAACAAAGATTGAGAGAAAATAATTTCTATAAAATTAAAAGAATTTCTTAAAATAGAGATAAATAGAATAATAATAAAAAAAGAAACTTCATAGGAAATTATTTGAGCAACTCTTCGAATTGCACCAATATGTCTAAATTTTGAATTAGATGATCACCCAATTAATAATATAGAATAAACTCTAATTCTTGAAATAATAAAAAAAGATAAAATATTATGTTTATTATCTAAAATTTGAAAATTATTATAAGGAAGAAGAGGAACTAAGATAATAGCTAAAAAGAGTCTTAATCTTGGGGTAAAAAATGAAATTAGATAATTAGAGGAATCTGTGGATGAAGGAGATTTATTAAATAATTTAATTGCATCTGCGAAAGGTTGGAGAATTCCGATAAATCCCACTTTATTGGGTCCTTTTCGAATTTGAATATATCCAAGAATTTTTCGTTCTAAAATTGTATAAAAAGCAACTGCAACTAAGAGGCAAATTATTGAAATAAAAGAATTAATAAGTTGACAAATTTAGAAATATTTAGATTCTAAATCTAATGCAATTTTCTGCCATAAAAATTATTAAAAGTAAATTTATTGGTCCTTTCGTACTAAATAAAATTAAAAAAAAAGATAGAAACCAATCTGGTTTACACCGATTTGAACTCAAATCATGTAATGTTTTAATGGTCGAACAGACCAACTTAAAAAAATTACTGCATTCATTAAGAAACATTAATTCAACATCGAGGTCACAATCATTTTTTAAAATAAGAGCTTTAAAAATATATTATGCTGTTATCCCTATGGTAACTTGATCAAATAATCAATTTTATTGGATCATTTATTAAATTAATAAATTAAAAGATAATTATTTTGTAACTGCCCCAGTTAAACAAAAGTAAAGTTCAATAGGGTCTTATCGTCTATTTTTGTAATAAGAACATTTTTATTCTTAATTTAAGTTAAAATATATTATTTAATAAAGTAATTAAATTGTTTCACCATTCATACTAGTCTCTAATTAAGAGACTAATGATTATGCTACCTTAGCACGGTTAAATTTCCGCGGCTATTTAAATATTCATTGAGCAGGTGTTACTTATTATAATTTTTCAGTAAAAAATGTTTTTGGTAAACAGTCATTTAATTTGTTGCTTAATTTATAAAATGATTTTAAAAATTTTACTAATATTTTCATTATTAAATGATATTTGAGTTAATCTTAATATTAGAATTTGAATTTTGAGTTTATTTAGTTATGAAACTTTTTGGAAACTTTTGTTCCTTAATTATAATTATTTAGAAATAAATTAATTTAAAAACTTAATTTTTAAAAATAATAAAATTTTAAATTTTTAAGAAACCGGATATTATAAGGCTCGTATAATGTATAATTTCAATAAATTTATTTTTAAAAGTTTTGCTATAGTTAATAAATAAATTTATAGATCTCCTTATTTCTGGAAAAATAAATATTTAATATTGTTAGAAAATTCCTGATACTAAAGGAATATAATATTTCTATAATATATTTATAAATTTACTTTACAGATATTAAATAAATAAAATTAAAAAATTATTTTATAAATATTTTTATTAAAAAAATATATTTTGAAATATTTCATCTTTTCAGTGTAAGTGAAATGCTATAAAGCTTTAAAGTTCTTGATGCTTTTTCCAAAACATCAACTGTGTTACGACTTGCCTTACCTTTTGATAAGGGTGACGGGCGATATGTGCACATTTTTTATCTTATTCGTTTATAAATATTATTTAAATCAATACTAATAAATCCTCTTTCTATAATAAATTTTTTTATTTATCCTTAGATAAAATTTATTGTAACCCATATAATCTTTTATATATTCTACACCTTTACCTAACATTATAGAGTATCTATTAGGGGATAATGTCAATATTAATCCTTTTGATGGAGGTATATAAAATTTAAACAAAAGTGAAAAATATCGTGGAGAATCGATTAATATACAGGTTCCTCTAAGATGAATAAATGCCGCCAAAATACATAGGTTTTTAAGTAATAATATACTACCTAAGAATGGTTAAAATATAAAAGGGTATCTAATCCTGTTTTACGTTTTTAATTTTTTCTATAAAGATATTTTTTTAAATTTTAAATAAAATTTTACTTAATATTTATTTTTGTTAAAATATTTTTTTTAAGATTATTTTTGTATAAGTTTATTTATAGTTTAACCGCAGCTGCTGGCACTATATTTAGCTAATAAAATTAATTTACAACTTTTATCATTTTTAATGTATTTAGATATTAAAAATTTCGTTAAATAATTGAATGTTTAATTTAAATCTATATACTTTTAAACTGCTTTTAAGCATAAAATTGTTAGATATTTCCATCTCTTTAAAAATCAAATTTTTATGTGCTGAACACTTTAACAAACGGGTTAAAATTTTTAACAAAAATGAAAAAAAAAGCATAAAAAACCGTATTAAAAAAAGTGCTTACTACTTGAGAACTTTACATGCTAAAATTATGTTGTAATAAAGGAAAATTGGGCTAAAAAGTAACTTTTTTTTTATAAAAATGAAAAAAAATTAGCAGAAAACTGCTAATTGTTTTTCATTTTTCATGATGTATAAACATTATAAAAAATTTTTATTGTTATTAATGTGATACATCATTATATGTGTGGGGGAGGGCCTGGCCCTAAAAGCCAAGGCCCTTTCCCCTCCACATAATATAAATATATATATAAATAAAATATTGTAAAATAAAATAATTATTAATATATACAAGTAATATAATATATAATGTATATATAAAATATTTTTATTGTTATTAATGTGGTACATCATTATATGTGTGGGGGAGGGCCTGGCCCTAAAAGCCAAGGCCCTTTCCCCTCCACATAATATAAATATATATAAATAAAATATTGTAAAATAAAATAATTATTAATATGTACATAAATGAATAAAATAATTGATGTATATAAATTATATGAATAGAAGAATAGAATTCTCATTTCTATATTATTAATATTCTATATTATTATATGAGAATATGTAAGAAGTTGTGTATAGTAA